GCCCTGTCAAGGCGGAAGCTGCGGGTTCGAGCCCCGTCAGTCCCGGCGGATTCAATAAAAAAAAGACATTAACTCCCCCTTTTGTTTCTGGGCAAGGGGATAAAAATGGTTTCATTTATCTTTTTGTTTTATTTTTCTTTTTTCATCAAGCAAAAGAAAGGGGTATTTCCGTTATTTTAACTAGCACCAATTGATGGTAGAGAGACATATGTAAATTAATTATAATTATTGAGAACATTCAACACTTCAAGAAAGAGATACTGTATGGGGTTTCCGCTTTTTGTCAACTTAATTCGTGTAGGAAAATGGAATAGGATAGCGTATAATACATTTGCCAAGAGTACCTATATATACTTTTCTTTCTATGAAGTTAAGGAATTGAAAATAGTTCGAATCCAACCAAGGAAAGAGGATATTTAAAAAATAAAGATAAAATGAGTCTTCCCTAATGAATATGCTCTTTTAAAAGATTAGAGTCGATGTCGAAGAAAAAACTCGTAAGAAAATTTAACTAGTTAATTTTTTTGAATATTTGAGTTTTTTTACTGGGACTCGTCTTTGTCACATTCCCTTTCTTTGTTTTCCAAAAAGATGATATTATACCCTTCAAAAATTTTTAAAATTTCAACATTGAACTTCGTACTTGTTTTCTCTATTTGATTTCTATTGTTTATTTAATAAGGTTCTTTAGAACCTCTTTTTGTAAACAATCGAAGTAGAAAAGGTTTTTTATGGTACTTCATCAGATAATTTTACAAGGAAAGTAAAGTAAAGTACTAGGTTGTAGAAAAGAAAGCGGGGAAAAAGAATTATAAATCAATATTTTTTGATTGGATCAGGACTCTCATTATGTATTCGGTGTGGATAAAAGATCTTCCTATGTTATACTATTAAATTCTTGACGATGAATCGATTTTATAGCTCCGATATTGTTATTCATGATATTTATTTCATTCGATATCATCGAAATCTAAATTCATCTGAGTGAGTTTACAAGCGAAAGATTTCTCATCTCTATGGGATTAAATCCCGAGATATTCTAAAGAAAAAAAAAATAATAAACGATTAAATTATGGAAGTCAATATTCTTGCATTTATTGCTACTGCACTCTTCATTCTCGTTCCTACTGCTTTTTTGCTTATAATTTACGTAAAAACAGTTAGTCAAAATGATTAATTTGAATACAATTTGACTATCAACGAAAAAAAAAAAAAGATTTCAATTTCTCGTCTTAAATGAAAGGAATGCGTTAGACTCAGTAGTAGTATCCTAAGGGGCCCGCTAGTATGGTAGAAAGAGATCTCTTTCTACCATACTAGCTATTATGGTTATTGTAATGTATAAAGATACAAGTGAAATATCTTAATATAAAGGAATCCACCTATATCTCTCTTTTTCTTTATAAACGTCAATATAAATTAAATAGAATATTAAATGTATGTACATACTTTCTCGATTTCATTTGTTTGTTTGATCCATTTAATACAGATAATCCCCATTCGATTAAAACTTCTTCAGATTTCTAAAAAGGGGGTTACCCCGTGAATGGTTAACCGTGTAAACCCTAATATAAAAATAGAAAATGAGTCAATAAAACAAAACATAAATCCAATTTCTAAAAAAAAATCTTAAAAAAATTGCCGAACGGTCTAGAAAACTAAAACAATTGATACAGGTTGATAGAGTTTTATTATTACCGCAATTAGGAGTACTTCTAGAGTCCACTTCTTCCCCACACTACGAGAGAGAGGGAAAATGTAAAAACTACCATTAAAGCAGCCCATGCGAGACTTACTATATCCATGTGAATTCTGTCCCCTATGAATATGAAGAAACTATTCCATTATTGTTCACTAATAATAGTGAAATCACTGGTGCAGAGTCAAAAAAAGGGAGAGGTATTTGGTCACCATTGATGAACTACTCAAAAAAATCCACTTATCTTATAATGAGTTATTCTTATTATAGAATTTCTAGTAGAATCGACAAGATGTAAACACAAGCAAATGGACACTTTTTGAAGTATCCAAGGAATCTCACTCACATGTAGAAAGAATAAGACTTTTTCTTTCTTTTATCGTTTTTTATTTTTGGAAGTCAAATGAAAGGCAATTCTTCATCTAATCTAATATTGATTGAATGTCTGAGCATTACGAGACTTTCATGAGTCTGTATCCAAAGTATCTTAGGTCCTTTCCAAAACTATTAATTTAATTCCTATCCAATCTAATGGAAGACTCAGTAAGTGGAACTAAATTAGTAGTGGCAAGTAAAGATTTACGGATTTCCCTCCACTACTTTAAGTTTTCCTTGAATCTGATAGGCAAAACTTTAGGTTAGAGAATAGAACCTCGAGAGCCCGGGGCTTAGAATCACGAAACAAAAGTATCAAGAGTCTTTTCCTACGTTTGTTATAATAGAGGATTTCAAGTCTGTTGTTGAGGCGGCACCCGGATTTGAACTGGGGAAAAAGGATTTGCAGTCCCCCGCCTTACCACTCGGCCATACCGCCAAAACGATAGAAACTAGATTCCTATTTTCTCTTTTTTTTTTTCAACTCCGAAAAAAAATATATATATATATTTTCAGTCACAAAATATAGAATCTAGTACAAACCAGAACCATTAACTATTGACTGTAAATTAATGACCATTTTTGAATTAAAATCTACATTTTTTGATTTCTAATAATATTAATAAAATAAATCATTAGAAATGGATTTATAACTAATCTATATTGAGTTTTTTCAATTAAAAAGAAATCTTCTTCAATTTAAATTATAACAGTAATGATGAGTATATGTAAACCCCAGAATCAGAACATACGTTACGTTGTGTTATAGAGCTATAGCTCTATAATGGGGTATTTTATCTCTCTAGGGATGCTTTTGAGGAGTAATTCTCAATAAATTTTTATATTTCAATTTTTGATTGAATACATTGAAGAGAAAATTTCATTTTTGATAGAGCACAGTATGTGCTGTCCCAAATAGAACTGTACCACAATAAAAGAAGAAAAAGAGACATATATATCTGTGCATTCTTTTTTATTTTAATAATCAAAAAAATTAATAAATAAAAAAACACAAGTTTTCTTACCTACTTCAATTCAATGATATTCTAACTATTCTATTCAAAATAGGTAAAAATCAATCTCTTTTCTGCAAATATTTTTTTAAACAATGAAATACAAATACATGGAAAAGTCAAGTGGTTCAAAAAAAAGTTTTCTATTTATTATATGTTTATCTGCTCGAACAGATCCAATCGTGGATACATTTTTTTATTTTTAATGGTATGCAATCGAATTGGAATATGTAATATCATAGGTGAAAATGAAATTACTTTTTATCTAGTCTTTACAAAACTACATAAGTTCCAGTGGTATTTCTCAATTCTATTCCATTTGGATCTCTTTCTTATAAAAAATGCCAATTGAATCTAGTCTCCGTTCATACGTATTTCATACATTCCATATATCGTGGAGTTGAATAAAATTTCATGTGATTCAGTAAACAGAATAGAAATTCCATTATTGCTAGATCGAATTCTATGGATATGATTCGGTGAAGAATGAGAGATGGGATGGTATTTTTTCAATAAACGGATAAATGGTAAATTCAAAAAAGATGCTCGGGGATGGAAAAGAGGGAACATCTACAATACCCGGATTTAATCAGATACAATTTGAAGGGTTTTATCGGTTTATTGATCAGGGTTTAATAGAAGAACTTTCCAAGTTTCCAAAAATTGAAGATATAGATCACGAAATTGAATTTCAATTATTTATGGAAACATATCAATTGGTAGAACCTCTGATAAAAGAACGAGATGCTGTCTATGAATCACTTACATATTCTTCTGAATTATATGTATCCGCGGGATTAATTTGGAAAACCAGTAGTAATATGCAAGAACAAAGAATTTTTATTGGAAACATTCCTTTAATGAATTCCCTTGGAACTTCTATAGTAAATGGAATATACAGAATTGTGATCAATCAAATATTGCAAAGTCCTGGTATCTATTACCAGTCAGAATTGGATCATAACGGGATTTCGGTCTATACCGGCACCATAATATCAGATTGGGGAGGCAGGTTAGAATTAGAGATTGATAAAAAAGCAAGAATATGGGCTCGTGTGAGTAGGAAACAGAAAATATCTATTCTAGTTCTATCATCAGCTATGGGTTCGAATCTAAGAGAAATTCTAGAGAATGTTTGCTACCCTGAAATTTTCTTATCTTTCTTGACCGATAAGGAGAAAAAAAAAATTGGGTCAAAAGAAAATGCTATTTTGGAGTTTTATCAACAATTTTCTTGTGTAGGTGGGGATCCAATATTTTCTGAATCCTTATGTAAGGAATTAAAAAAAAAATTCTTTCACCAAAGGTGTGAATTGGGAAGGATTGGTCGCCGAAATATTAATTGGAGACTGAATCTTAATATACCTCAGAACAATATATTTTTGTTACCGCGAGATATATTAGCAGCTGCCGATCATTTGATTGGGATGAAATTTGGAATGGGTACACTTGATGATATGAATCATTTGAAAAATAAACGGATTCGCTCTGTAGCGGATCTTTTACAAGACCAGCTCGGGTTGGCTCTGGCTCGTTTAGAAAATGTAGTTAAGGGAACTATATCCGGAGCAATTAGGCATAAATTGATACCTACTCCTCAGAATTTGGTAACTTCAACTCCGTTAACAACTACTTATGAATCCTTTTTCGGATTACACCCATTATCTCAAGTTTTGGATCGAACTAATCCATTGACACAAATCGTTCATGGGAGAAAATTGAGTTATTTGGGCCCTGGCGGATTAACAGGGCGAACTGCTAATTTTCGGATACGAGATATCCATCCTAGTCACTATGGGCGTATTTGTCCCATTGACACGTCTGAAGGAATCAATGTTGGACTTATTGGATCTTTATCAATTCATGCCAGAATTGGTGATTGGGGGTCGTTAGAAAGTCCATTTTATGGACTC